GTGTGTGTGTTCTTAAATTTTTTATAATAAATTTTATATAACAACAAATATACTTTATTAACAACAAATAATTATACTTTTACTATTTATATTTTAATATAGTGCCTGACTTTAAAAGGGTAGCTTTGATAGAGCTAATCATGTAATATTTACCTATATTACAAATTTATTTTTATATTATGAAAGATAAGCTAAATACCTAAGCTAATGGGCTCATACCCCATGAATGAGTAAACCTCTCTTTCAAATGTTATTTCCAGCTTCATCCATCCCTTTTCTTAGTTTACTCATTGTTAGAATAGTATTTGTTATCTCTTCCTCTTCTTGGTTTGGTGCTTGAATTGGATTAGAACTAAATATAATATCATTTATTCCACTTATTTCTTTTAAAATAAACCAATTTTTCTCTGAAAGAGCTCTCAAATATTTTTTAATTCAAGCTCTAGGATCCTCACTACTTATCTTCGCCAGTTGCTTATTGTTCTCTTTCCCATTTTTAAGATCACCTCTCCTGCTATCAACTTTACTTTTGAAACTAGGAAGAGCTCCTTTCCACTTCTGATTCCCACAAATTATAGAAGGATTAGCCTGACCTCAGACCATTTTACTTATATCCATCCAAAAAATTGCCCCTATATTTTTAATTTCTAATCTCATAATTTACCCTACCCTTATTCAAATAACTATTTTCTCAAGAATCCTTTCAGCTTTAGTTGGAGCTTTTGGGGGTCTAAATTCCTTGTATCTACGGAAAATCATAGCTTTTTCATCAATCAATCACATATCCTGAATATTAATTAGAATCTCCATTAGAGACAACTTCTGAGTCATCTACTTTATCTTCTACACCTTCATTTCATCTTCCATTGTTTTAATATTCAACATATTTCAAGCCTTTAATTTTTCTGACCTTCTAAAATCAGAATATATAAAATTTTCCTTTATAATCTTCTTTTCCACAAGCCTTTTATCTTTAGGTGGTTTACCTCCTTTTACAGGATTCATGCCTAAATGGATATTAATTCAACTTCTTATCAACCACAAATTAATTTTACCTTTAATATTTCTTTTACTTTCCGCCCTAATCACATTATATTTTTACCTTCGTATTTTAATCCCATTTATTCTCTTTATAAATCCTATTTTAAATTCTTATATAAAGACTTCTAACTCCTTCTCCTCCTTTATAGTTAACTTACTAACTTTTTTTAACTTCATTGGCTTACTAACCCCATTTTTATTTTTATTATTCTAGGATTTTAAGTTATCTAAACTAGAAACCTTCAAAGTTTCCAATAAATATTATTTTTAAATCCTACTTATAATTTTTTTTAACCTTTTTAATAAAGAAGATTTCTCTCGTCAATGAATTTACAATTCACCGCCTTAAACTCAGCCACTTTATTATGCAACGATGAATTTTTTCTACAAACCATAAAGACATTGGTACTTTATATTTTATTTTAGGAGCTTGAGCTGGTATAATTGGTACATCTCTTAGTTTACTTATTCGTGCTGAATTAAGACAACCTGGAACCTTAATTGGAAATGATCAAATTTATAATGTAATCGTGACTGCTCACGCTTTCGTTATAATTTTCTTTATAGTTATACCAATTATAATTGGAGGATTTGGCAATTGACTCTTACCTTTAATATTAGGAGCTCCTGACATAGCTTTTCCTCGTATAAACAACATAAGATTTTGACTCCTCCCTCCTTCCTTAACTCTACTTTTAATAAGAGGAATAGTTGAAAGAGGAATTGGAACAGGATGAACTGTTTACCCTCCATTAGCTGCAGCCATCGCCCACGCAGGAGCCTCTGTTGATATAGGAATCTTTTCTCTTCACCTTGCCGGTGTATCCTCAATTTTAGGCGCTGTAAATTTTATAACCACTGTTATTAATATACGTTCTTATGGTATAACTATAGACCAAATACCTTTATTTGTTTGAGCTATCTTCATTACAGTAATTTTACTTCTCCTCTCGCTACCAGTCCTTGCTGGTGCTATTACAATACTATTAACAGATCGTAACCTAAACACTTCCTTCTTTGACCCAGCAGGAGGAGGAGACCCTATCTTATATCAACACTTATTTTGATTCTTTGGCCACCCAGAAGTCTATATTCTAATTTTACCAGCTTTCGGTATAATTTCTCACATTGTAAGTCAAGAATCTGGTAAAAAAGAATCATTTGGAGCTCTAGGAATAATTTACGCCATAGCTGCTATTGGAATTTTAGGATTTGTAGTATGAGCCCACCATATATTCACCGTTGGGATAGACGTTGATACACGAGCTTATTTTACTTCTGCAACCATAATTATTGCTGTACCTACAGGAATTAAAATTTTTAGATGACTAAGAACTCTTCATGGAACACAAATTAACTTTAGTCCTTCTTTATTATGAGCATTAGGATTTATTTTCTTATTTACTGTAGGAGGTTTAACAGGAGTAGTTTTAGCAAATTCCTCTATTGACATTTTGCTTCATGATACCTATTATGTTGTAGCACACTTCCATTATGTACTTTCCATAGGAGCTGTATTTGGAATTTTTGGTGGTATTTCTCATTGATTCTCGCTTTTTACAGGTGTAGCATTAAACTCTAAATGATTAAAAATCCATTTCCTCGTTATATTTATTGGAGTAAATATAACCTTCTTCCCTCAACATTTTCTTGGCTTAAATGGTATGCCACGCCGATATTCAGATTACCCAGATGCTTATACTTCATGAAACATTATTTCATCTTTAGGTTCTATAATCTCATTTATAGCTGCCTTAAGATTTGTATTTATTGTTTGAGAAGCTTTATATCTAAATCGACCAATTATTTTTATCCCCTTCATATCTTCTTCAATTGAATGAAACCATAATTACCCCCCAGCTGACCACTCTTATATAGAAATTCCTTTAATTAATAATTAATCTAAAATGACAGAAAGATGTATAGGATTTAAGCTCCTACTAGGAAGTTTACTTCTTTTAGAAACCAACTTCACTAATGGCAACCTGAGCATATCTCAACCTTCAAGATAGAGCGTCTCCTTTGATAGAACAATTGATCTTTTTTCATGACCACATTATATTAATTATTATTCTTATTCTAACCTTTGTAGGTTATACATTATTAACCCTTTTTTCCAATTTTTTTATTAATCGATTTATGCTTCAAAACCAAACCATTGAAGTAATTTGAACAACAATTCCAGCAATTATTTTAATCTTTATTGCCCTCCCATCACTTCGTCTTTTATACTTATTAGATGAAATTAATAACCCCTCAATTACTTTAAAAACAATAGGTCACCAATGATATTGAAGATACGAGTATTCAGACTTTCTTCATTTAGAATTTGATTCTTATATAACCCCATACAACGACCTTGACCTTTCAAGATTCCGTCTATTAGATGTAGACAATCGAACAATCCTCCCATTTAATACCCAAATTCGTATACTTATTAGAGCTACTGACGTAATCCATTCTTGAACTATCCCATCTTTAGGAATCAAAGCAGACGCTGTCCCAGGTCGTCTTAACCAAGTAAGATTTCTTATTAACCGGCCAGGATTATTTTTTGGGCAATGTTCTGAAATTTGTGGAGCTAATCATAGATTCATACCAATTGTAATTGAAAGAATTTCTACTAACTCATTCTTAAACTGAATTTCTTCTTCAATCTAACTTTTGTAATCATTAGATGGCTGAAAATATAAGTGTAGGTCTTTTAAACCTATTATAGTAATATACTTCTAGTGACCAGAAGTTAGTTAATTATATAACATATGTTTGTCATACCTAAATAGTCTTCTAGACACTTCTAAATGCCTCAAATAGCGCCAATATTTTGATTATTTCTCTTCTTATTTTTTTTATTTGTTTTATTTTTATTTCTTTCTTTAAACTACTTTTTCAAACCAACCTCTACATTAACTTCAACAATTTATACCCACTTTAACCCACCAAAACCCTGAAAATTATAACTAATTTATTTTCTATTTTTGAACCCTCTTCAAGAATTGTTAATTTATCAATTAACTGATTTTCAACTTTTCTAGGTCTAATATTTCTTCCCTTCATCTACTGAATCTCCCCTTCCCGTTGATCATTAATATGAAGAAAAATTACTTTAACCCTTCATAACGAATTTAAAACATTATTAGTCTCATCACACACAGGTACCTCATTATTTTTTATTAGTCTATTCACCCTCATTATTTTTAACAACTCCTTAGGGCTTTTCCCGTACTTATTCACAAGCTCAAGCCACCTAGTTATAACTTTATCATTATCTTTACCTTTATGAGTAACACTTATAATTTTTGGGTGAATCAATCACACTCAACATATATTTGCTCACCTTGTTCCCCAAAGAACCCCCCCACTTCTTATACCTTTTATAGTTTTAATTGAAACTATTAGAAATATTATTCGACCTGGAACCCTTGCTGTACGACTCGCCGCTAATATAATCGCTGGGCATTTGTTGTTAACACTTCTTGGAAATACAGGACCTTTTTTATCACTTTCAATTTTACTTATCCTTATAATTTCTCAAATTTTACTTTTAATCCTAGAATCCGCCGTAGCAATTATCCAGTCATATGTATTTACAATTCTAAGAACTCTTTATACAAGAGAAATTAATTAATGACATCATCCCACAGCCACCACCCATACCATCTAGTTGATATAAGCCCTTGGCCTCTCACTAGTTCTATCAGCGCAATAATACTAACAACAGGTCTAGTAAAATGATTTCATCAATACAACATTAATTTGCTAATCCTAAGATTTATCGTAATCTTACTTACTATAATCCAATGATGACGAGATATTACACGAGAAGGTACCTATCAAGGCCTACATACTTCAATAGTGATAACTGGTATTCGATGAGGTATAATCTTATTTATTCTATCTGAAATTTTATTTTTCTTTTCCTTCTTTTGAGCCTTTTTTCACAGAAGATTGTCTCCAACTGTAGAAATCGGTATATACTGACCGCCATTAGGTATTAATCCATTTAACCCATTTCAAATTCCTCTCCTTAACACAACTATTCTACTTTCCTCTGGAGCAACCGTTACATGAGCTCATCATGCTATTATAGAATCCAACCATACCCAAGCAATCCAAAGTTTAAGCTTAACTATTCTTCTTGGAATTTACTTTACCTTACTCCAAGCTTTTGAATACTTTGAAGCATCATTCTCTATTGCTGACTCTGTATTCGGTTCTACGTTTTTTGTAGCAACAGGTTTCCATGGCCTTCACGTTATTATTGGAACAACATTTTTATCAACTTGTTTATTACGGTTATTAAACTTTCACTTCTCTTCTAAACACCACGTAGGCTTTGAAGCCGCAGCATGATACTGGCATTTCGTTGACGTAGTGTGATTGTTCCTTTATATCTTTATCTACTGATGAGGTGGTTAACTTTCTTAATATAACAAGTATATTTGATTTCCAATCAAAAAGTCTATCACTAGAGAAAGTAATCTGAATTATATTATTCATTAGAATTTTAACTTTTATTATTACCTTAGTTATTTTGTTGTTAGCCTCTTTAATCGCAAAAACCACTATATTTGACCGAGAAAAAATATCCCCTTATGAGTGTGGATTTGACCCTAAAGGCTCCGCACGTCTACCCTTTTCTTTACGATTTTTTGTTATTGCATTAATTTTCTTAATTTTTGATGTAGAAATCGCACTTTTACTTCCTATTTCTATAATTATAAACTTAACTCATATTTTCTCATGATTGACAACAACTTCATTTTTTCTTTTTATCCTATTATTAGGATTATACTATGAGTGATATAAAAGAGCTTTAGATTGGTCTGAATAGAAGCTATAGTCAATTTTATGATATGTAATTTGCACTTACAAGTAGTTTTTATACTAGTTTCGTACCTATAATATTAATCTATTTATTATCCTTTTTTTCCAATTTTCTATTACTACAAAATAGAAACTATAATATAAATGTATCTCTGTACAGATACTTTGCTTTAACGCCTATTTAAAGGATTCAACGACAACAACAGGAAACTTCTAATTTTCTTAAAGCGGTTAAATTCCGTTATTATCCTATAAATTTTTATAGTGTAATTAACATATTACATTTTCATTGTAAAGCTGAAATTTATTTCTAAAAATACTATTTCTTTATTTAATATATTAGTGTATATCCAGAATACACTTATATATTTTTAGCTCCACAAACTAACATTTTTTTCTTAAATTATCTAGATTTTTACCTATATTATTTTTTCTTTCTTCTTTAAATTTTAATTTTACATCAATTAGTGTGCATTAACAAACTCTAGTGATTAACCTAGTATTTAAAATTAAAACATTTAAAGGCATTCAATGTAAAAATAATACTAAATATTCACGAACTTTCCCGGAACAACAAGAATATAAAGAACTAAAAAAAATCCCATGTTGTCTTAACCTATATATATATAAAGTATAAGCAGCTCTAAAAAAAGAAATCAAACTAATCCCAATTATAGAAAGTTTTCTTCAACTAATTATTCTGATAATAAGTCTAATTTCTCCTACTAAATTTAAAGAAGGAGGAGCAGCTATATTCCTGATTCTTAAAAGAAATCACCACATAGCCATTCTAGGTATAAAATTTAATATACCTTTTCTAATAACAAGACTCCGCCTCCTTAAACGTTCATAAACTATATTTACTAACCTAAAAAGACCTGAAGAACATAAACCATGCCCAATTATAACAACCACTGCCCCTGCAAACCCTCACCACCTAAAAATCATTAAACCACACATTACTAATCTTATATGAGCAACTGAAGAGTAAGCTACTAAAGACTTTATATCTACTTGCCGTAAACATAATATACTAATCATAGCACCTCCTATTAAACCAATTCTTATTCATACCCAAGTAAAACTAAACCTGGTAAAAGAAAATATTCCTAACACCCGGAATAAACCGTACCCACCCAATTTCAATAATACACCTGCTAAAATTATTGATCCTGCTACTGGGGCTTCCACGTGAGCTTTTGGCAGCCATAAATGGAATATATACATAGGTAATTTTACTAAAAAAGCCAAAACTACAAAAAAATACCAAATATTTAATATATTTATCCCTTTATAAACTTCTCTTACTCCTATAATTAACCTTCCTCTTAGCATATAAATATTCAATAAGCACATTAGTAAAGGCAAAGATAATGTTAAAGTATAAAAAAGCATATAAACTCCTGCTTGGATACGTTCAGGCTGATACCCTCAACCTAAAATTAAAATTAAAGTAGGAATTAAAGACATTTCAAATCTAATATAAAATATTAAATAATCTATCGAAGAAAATGTAATTATAAGAGAAATCAATAAAATTAAATTTACCCTAACAAACCTAGAACTAAAATTTTCTAAACCTTTTACTTTTTCTCTAGCTAACAAAACCAAAATTATAATTCAAACTCTTAAATAAATTATAACATAACTTAAATAATCTATACTTACCGTGTGTCCTATATTGTACACATAAAAATCATGAAAACAACATAATCCTAAAACAAAACCTAAAAAACTCAAACCTAATTGAACTCTTTTCCACTCCCGGTTAAATTTTATCAATAACACCAAAGGTAGAAAAAACTTTAACATTCTAATACATTGAATACTCTTAGATAATCCCTTCCATGTCTACGAACCACAAACACCAAAAGAGATAAACCAAGAGCCCCTTCACAAGCAACTAATGTTAAAAAAAACAAAACAAAATATATTTCCCTCCCTACTCTAACTACCTCCAAAACTATCAAACTAAACACTCCAAGTATTATAAACTCTAACCTCAACAAAGAATTTAATATATGTTTATGACTTTTAGCAAACCTTCATAAACCACAAAAAACCATTGCTAAAGATCTAAACACTCAAACAAAACTTAAACTTATCATTAGTTTTGGTAGTTTAAATAAAACTTTGGTCTTGTAAACCAAAAATGAATTTTTTTTTCTCAAAACACCAGAATGTTTAATTTTTGGTATTTCTATAATCTTTACCTCCATTATTATAATTTTATCCTTCCTCTTCACCTTCTTAAATCACCCGCTCTCTATAGGCCTCACCCTTTTAGTCCAAACCATTATTATCTCTATTTTTGTAGGATTTTTTACTTTCTCGTTCTGATTTTCATATATTTTATTTTTAATTTTCTTAGGAGGTCTTCTAGTTTTATTTATCTACGTAGCCTCCTTAGCATCAAACGAAAAATTCTCTTTCTCTCTATCGACAATATCAATTATAACAACTTTTCTAGTCATTATAATAACTCTTTATATATCTTTAGATTTAATTTTAATTCCAAATTTATCAAACTTATCTACATCTTCAATCTTTCCTTTAATCTCAACTCAATTTTTTATAAGATGAATCTTCAATTATCCATCCGTTTATTTTACAATTATAATTATCCTTTACCTTTTACTTACACTTATTGTAGTTGTTAAAATTACAAACCTAGTAAAAAGACCACTTCGATTAATAAATTAATGATATCTCCTATACGAAAACTCCACCCATTATTTAAAATCTTTAATAGAGCATTAATTGATATACCTCTACCTAGGAATATTTCTACTTTTTGGAACTTTGGATCTCTTTTAGGTTTATGTTTAATCATTCAAATCACTACAGGCTTATTCCTATCTATACACTATATCCCACATATTGACTTAGCATTTTCAAGAGTTTCACATATTTGTCGAGAAGTTAATTACGGATGGCTTTTACGAACCTTACACGCCAATGGCGCTTCATTTTTCTTTATTTGTCTTTATATTCATATTGGACGTGGTTTATTTTATGCCTCATACACATTATTCCATACTTGAATAGTAGGAGTTATAATTCTCCTTATACTTATAGCAACCGCTTTCTTAGGCTATGTTCTGCCATGAGGACAAATATCTTTTTGAGGAGCAACAGTTATCACAAATCTTTTTTCAGCTATTCCTTTCATCGGCACTACTTTAGTACAATGAATTTGAGGTGGATTTTCAGTTGATAACGCTACTTTAACACGATTTTTCTCCTTTCATTTTATTTTACCATTTATCATTTCAGCATTTTCTATAATCCATATTATATTCCTCCACAACAGAGGTGCTAACAATCCATTAGGAATCTCAAGTCAAACAGACAAAGTACCTTTCCATCCTTATTTTACATTTAAAGATATTGTTGGATTTATTTTAATAACAATCCTGCTTCTACTTCTTTCCTTATTTTCACCTTATCTCTTAAGAGATCCAGATAATTTTATCCCAGCTAACCCTTTAGTCACACCAGCACATATTCAACCAGAATGATATTTTTTATTTGCTTACGCAATTTTACGTTCTATTCCTAATAAATTAGGAGGAGTAATCGCACTAGTTACCTCTGTATTAATTCTCATAATCGTTCCTTTAATTCATTCATCAAAATTTCGAAGCTTAACTTTTTATCCTTTAAACCAAATCTTATTCTGGTCCTTTATTAACATTGTTTTATTACTAACTTGAATTGGCGCACGACCTGTAGAACCACCTTATATTATCACAGGCCAAATCCTTACTGTTATATATTTCTTTTATTATATACTTTACCCTCTTACTCTTATATGATGAGATAAAATACTAAAATGATTGTTTAGTTTATTATAAAACGAATGTTTTGAAAACATTTAAAAAGAAATAATTCTTAACAATTATTTCTACAATTTTCAACTTGTAACCACAAAAAAATTAGAATAATTTAATATTATATATAATGGAATTACACCATTCCCTAAAAAATCAAAATTTTTTATGCCTTTACACCAACATATAATATTCTTTACATAATATTATATTACACTATTTACTATTCTAACCTAATTATAATATTTATTCTCATTGCTTAAATATCTTACCACCATAGATATTATACTATTTATAACATCCTCCCGACTTTTAGACTTACAAATATTAACTAAAAAGTAATTAAACTATTAACTAAACTTTACCATTCCCCCACACTTCAAATCTTCCAATTTATAATCAATTTATACAACTAAATCTTCCTAATTATATAATCTTTTACACTTTTCAAATTATTTATTTTCAACCTTAACCTTATTTTCACCATTTACTCTTATCCCCTCTTTCTTTCTTCCACCGCTCACCATATATATATATATATATATATATATGTGTGTATTACCCTCTACCACCTTGCCACAAAAAAATTAGAACTATTCTACAAATTAAAATTATAGTGATAATATTTATTTCCTGTATATAGTATATATATCCTAAAATTTTATAAAACCTGATAATATAATTAATTAAAATTTAAATACTCATCTCTTTGAATCTCTACATTAATTATTATATAACATTAAAAATTTACCTACTTCCAACAAATTCATTTATACTCCTTGCAATAAATAAAACATTAAATGTATTTAAAAAAATCTTGAAACTCCCAGAATAATTTCAATAACAACTGCTCTAACCTTTCTCTCAACGGAAAGGAGCAGTTGTTATTGAAATTATTCTTGATATCTACTATGTATTTTTATCATTAATAACTAATAAACACTAATTGTAATAAAGACTTCTATTATAAATAAATATATACTAATTTCTTTATAATATACCCCACGCTCTGTTAGTTGAATCTTTACAACTAAATATTTTAAATTACTATAATTACTTCTTAAACTATTGACAAACAAAAATCACTTATTCTCCTCTTTGTATCTCTTCCTTAATAATTATGTAGCTAAAATATAGACTTAGATTATAAAAGGAATATAACAATAAAGTAAATAAATGCTCCTTGACTCAAATCTTATATATGGGCATATGGCCAACTAGAGATTATAATCATTATATATATCTAGTGTACATAATATTCATAGTCTACGTTAAATTTAGGTCTTTTTACAAATAAAGTATTATATAATGTATATAATTATAATATAAAATTTATATATATCTGTGATTTATCAATTATTTTCCTTGAAAATATAATTAAAGGCGCTAAACTATAATCACAGATTCTTAAATTATATTTAATTATCTGATTTAGATCAATAAATTATAAGATAAGAATATTTATCTCATAAATCAAATATTGTTAAATAAATAATATAATTAATTTAAATGTATACATATATAAATTCTTTTATTTCTAACCCCACTTCTTATATATAATTTATAAATTTATAAAATATATAAATATACTTATTTTTTTTTTAAAAAACTTTAATTATTTAAAAATTTTTTATTATTTAACTTTCATTTTACTTTTTCTCTTTCTACTATATTAATTTATATTTTACTTTTATCCATCTATTTTATTATGCTTTCTTCAAAACTAAACCTCAACCACTACTTTTTCCTAATTTTAAAATACCTTTTCCTTCTATCCTCCTATTAATTTTTCCCTAACCTAAACTTTTTGATGGTATCATACTGTTTAAACTTTAATTTTTGTAAATTATATATATATATATATATAAACTTTAGTGTTTTAAACACATCTTCAGATTTGCAATCTAATATTATTATTTTTACTATAAAGCCAATCTTATTACTTTTTTTCTCTAATTATAATTTATTTAAATTTTTTATAAATTAGAAAGCGAAAATTGCATTTAGTTTCGACCTAAACACTGGCTATTTTATTAGCCTCTAATTTTGATTAGAAGCCAAAATCTAGGCATGTCACTGTTAATGACATTATTGAAATTTCTACATTTCCAATCAAATTACTTCATTATTTTTATAATCTTCTTCTATTTATAGATATCTTATCTCTTTTACATCTTCAATGTAATATTCTTTATAAATTATATAAATAAATATACAAAAACAATAATACTAATCTTCTTAAAACAAATATTTTTATAAATACCTTAATTCTATTTATCTGGAATAAATTTATTATTATAAATATCCTCCTAAATCTTAAATAGATTCCTTGAGGCCCATAATATTCATACCAACCTTTATCTCCAATTTTTTCCATACTAGCTCCAATTTTTAGCACTCCCTCTCTTTTTTTAGTTGCCCTTAAATAAGGTATAAACCATATTGAACCTAACATTACTACTAAAAAATACCTTTTTAATCTCATTAAACTATAAGTTACATTTAATAAATTGTAAAGATACCCTAACACAGCTCCAACTATTCTAATTAATAAAACTAACCTTTTTATCAACCCTCTTATACAAATTATATAAGGTTCAGGAAATAACACTCAAGATAAAGCTCTTCCTCCTACAACAGCCCTAAATCCTAACAACATTATTGAACTTGTTATAATATTATCAGTATCTTTAACATCTTTTAACAAATTTAAATTAAAATCACCACTTAACCTATAAAAAATCAATCGCATTGTGTAACTAACAGTGAGGCCAGTCGATAAAACATATAAAAAAAAAGAAATAAAATTTATAAACCTTATAAACCCTACTTCTAAAATTATATCTTTAGAATAAAACCCAGCTAAAAAAGGAAACCCACATAATGCAAGATTTGCAACAGTCATATACACAACTCTTAACGGTATAAATTCAATTAAACACCCTATAAGACGAATATCCTGATACTCTCCTACACTATGGATAACTACACCAGCACATATAAATAACAAAGCCTTAAACAACGCATGCCTTAGTAAATGAAAAAAGGCCAAATCAGAATAACCTAAAGCTAAAATTCTTAATATTACTCCTAACTGCCTAAGAGTTGACAGCGCAATAATTTTTTTCAAATCATATTCGAAATTAGCCCCTAATCCCGCTATGAACATAGTAAGACATGAAACAATTAATAATATCCTTTGTACTCAAGAAGTTATGAACATAGGACTAAACCGAATTATTAAATACACACCAGCAGTTACTAAAGTTGACGAATGGACTAAAGCCGAAACAGGAGTAGGAGCTGCCATTGCAGCAGGTAATCAAGCTGAAAATGGAATCTGTGCTCTTTTAGTTATTGCAGCTAAAACAACTAACAACTTAAAAAGTAATCAATCTACGTCTCTTAAATAATACCTATAAAAAAAAAAATTTCAACCTCCTAATTTTACTATCAAGCCAATTCTCAAAAGGATAGCTACATCCCCTACTCGATTAGATAATACAGTTAGTATACCAGCATTTGCTGATTTTTCATTTTGATAATAAATAACTAAAACGTAAGATACTAAACCTAGTCCATCCCAACCTAATAAAATACTAATTAAATTTGGACTTAAAACTATAGCTCCTATAGAAAATACAAACAAAATAACCAAATATATAAATCGATTTAAATTTTTATCTCCCCCTATATATCTCCCCCTGTAATAAAGAACCCTTCCTGAAATTAAAAAAACAAAACTCAAAAATGACAAAGAAATTCAATCAAAAATTAAAGTAAACACAAATGAAGTTCTATTTAAATTAAACATTTCTCATTCCACTACTTCACTGACTCCACTATAAAATTTTAAAAAAGCTAGTATACCACTAATTAAACAACTAATTATCATAAATATTCCACCAATTAAATGCATAGAAATTTTTCAACACATAGTCTTACCCATTTCTGTTTTCACCCTTAAAGTTTTTTAAGACTTACATACTTTTTTTTGCTCAAAGAGAAATAACTAATTCATCCTTAATCCCCAAAATTAAAATTTTTACTTAAACTACTCCTTGACTTATTTTTTCATTATTTTTATCTATCTACTTTAGAATTGTTTTCACTTTACTCTCACAATAAATACTTAATTGTATAAACCAAAACATAAAACTTTTAACCCTAAAAAAAAAAACAAAAAATTGATAGACACAGGTAAGTACCTTTTTCAAGCCAAATATATTAATTTATCATATCGCAACCGCGGTAAAGTCCCACGAACTCATACAAAAGAAAAAGCAATTAGAATAACCTTTATATAAAATCTAACCCTACATGGATATCCTCCTAAAAAAATAATAACAAACAACATTCTTATAAACAAAATTCTTGCATATTCAGCTATAAAAATTAAAGCAAATCCTCCTCTCCCATATTCAGTATTAAATCCAGACACCAACTCTGACTCCCCCTCAGAAAAATCAAAAGGAGTTCGATTTAATTCAGCCAAACAAGACCTAAACCAAATTAATATTAAAGGAATCGAAATTATTGAAAATCAAATAAATTCTTGGTATTTATTAAATAAGTCAAAATTAAACCCTCCAACTAACACAATAAAAGATAATAAAATTAATGCTAACCTAACCTCATAAGAAATTGTTTGAGCTACAGCTCGCAAACTCCCTAATAAAGAATACTTACAGTTAGAAGATCATCCAGCTGTCATTGTAAAATACACACTAGTTCTTAAACAACAAAAGAAAAAAAGAATACCCAAATTAAATCTTAATAACCCAACCTCATAAGGAATAACAGCTCATACAAATAATGAAATAAATAAACTTAATATAGGAGATAAATAATAAACTAAAAAATTTGATATTACAGGAACTATTTGTTCCTTTCTAAATAACTTTACTGCATCAGAAAACGGTTGTAATAAACCTAAATAACCAACCTTATTAGGTCCCTTACGAATTTGGATATAACCTAAAATTTTACGCTCTATTAAAGTCAAAAAAGCTACCCCCACTAACACACATACAATTAAAAACAAATAATTTAACATTCTAATTAACAACACAAAATAATTAGCTTTAATTATTTTACTATTTATAGTTTTCCTATATAATTAAATCCTAAATCTAATGCATATTTTTCTGCCAAAATAGTCCCAACTTTTTAAAAATATTTTAACTATTTAATCCTTTCGTACTAAAATAATTCCTTTTTCTTAAGAGATAGAAACCAATCTGGCTCACGCCGATTTGAACTCAAATCATGTAAAAAATTAAAGGTCGAACAGACCCTCTTATACAACTGCTTCATTATATAGATATTTTAATTCAACATCGAGGTTACAAACTTTTTTTTCGATATGAACTCTCAAAAAAAATTACACTGTTATCCCTAAAGTAACTTAATCTTTAAATTTATAACTAAGATCCATAATCTTTATCCACCTAGAAGTGATTCTTTTTCAAGCAGCTACTTTAATTTCTGCCTTTGTCGCCCCAACACAACAATCTTTATTTTAGATCTTTATTACTACAAAAATTCAACCAAATATAATTTCAATGTAAAGTTTTATAGGGTCTTATCGTCCCCTTAAATTATTTAAGCCTTCTCACTTAAAAGTAAAATTCAAATTTTATTATTAAGACAGTTTTTTCTTTGTTCAACCATTCATACAAGATCTCATTTAAAAACCTAATGATTATGCTACCTTAGCACGGTCATAATACCGCGGCCCTTAAAATTTTATATCAGCGGGCAGGCCAGACTTCTTAAAACTCCAAATAGACATGTTTTTGATAAACAGGCAAGAAAACCATTTGCCGAGTTCCTTATCAATATTCTTATTAAAATTATAGTCTCTTCACTTTATTTTATTTCAACCTTTAAACTTGTTTTTCTACTAATAAAATCATTTTATCTTATCCTATCCTATTTTAAATAAATTCCTAATATTAAAGAAAAGTACTATTTGTGTATTTAATTATTTAGTTGAAACACACTCAAAACATAACTACTTTAAAGCTTAGTTTATTATTTTAAGCTTATGATACTATTCCTTGCTGTTAATAAAAAGCTTATCCTTTCTATTTTTTTTCCTCATTATTTATTTCAATGTGGACTAAATTAAATTTATTTTTCAAAAAACCAGATATTATAAAACTCGTTCTAACATTTCACCTTTAACTTTATATTAAAAATTTTTTTACTACAAAAACTTTGTTATAAAATTAACTATTTTTATTTCGGGATTTTAATTTTATTTTATATTTATAGATTTTCCATTATACACAAGGTACAAATATTAAATATTTCCTTTCTTTACCTTCCTAATTTTTTTACCTTTCCTTCTCAGTACTTATACCTTATAGTTTATCCTAAAATTTCATTAAAAATTACTTATTTCTATTATTATAAATTATTTTTCATTTTCTAACCACCATTTAATTCTATCTTAACAAGATATATCTATCAAAGTAAACCGATTCGCACGGTAAAAAATTTCAATGTAAACGAAATTCTAAACTAATTTAGATATACTTTGATTTCATCTTAGATACACCTTCCAGTACATCTACTATGTTACGACTTATCTCATAAATTTATGAAAGCGACGGGCGATATGTACATAATTTAGAGCTCTTATCATTATAGCTTATTAAATTTTAATTACAATTAAATCCTCCTTCCATAATGTCCTTACATTTTATATTCGTATAAATAAAATTTATTGTAACCCATTTAGACTTGTCTATAAGCTGCACCTTGATCTAATTTTTTTAATAAATTTATTTCAATAATTTTATTTTATCAAAATTATCTTCTATGATGGTATACAAGCTATTTTAAAATAAGTAAGATATTTCGTGGGTTATCGATTACAAAACAGGTTCCTCTAATAAGACTAAATTACCGCCAAATTCTTTAAATTTCAAGTAAATAACTATTAATAGTCTAGCTTTTTCCTTTACTTTTTAATATAATAGGGTATCTAATCCTAGTTTATCCTTAAAAATTTTTAGCTTCTATTATTATTTTTTCACTTATAAATTAATTACAATTAATTCCACCCTAATAATATTCATAATTTATTTTACCCATATAACTAAAAATACTAACTCTTCTTTATTTTACCTTAAAGTTTAACCGCGAATGCTGGCACAATATTTTTAATCAGATATATCACATTATTACTAATTCATATTTTCATACATAATCTTAATCTTTTACGCTGAGATCAAAAATTCAATTAATTTTTATTAACTTACCTAACTTTAAACTAAATATAAACTTTAATTTTGTTTTCCTACATAACAATTTTCATACGATATTAATAATTAACATAAAGATAGAAGCAAGAATCAAACTTTTCTTTTACCACTCTTTTATATATTTATATAAAACCAACTTCACTTTCGTAAAGAATATATATATATATATATATATATATATATATATATATATATAT